CTACTGATAGAATAGAACTCGACAAATTCTTGCCCTGCATAAGCAAAGGCAAAGGACGGAGCTTGTCGATACTTGATTTATAGAATACATAGTTCTATAAAAGACTGTAAGTTGTTTTCTCAAAATCGGGTTCTGTTTGGGTTCTGGGTAGCGGCCCAAACAGATATACCAATAGGGATGAGGTAAGGCTTACTTATTAATTCCAGAACTACGAAAGTAAGAGGTCAGAAATCTTGGTATCCAAAGGTTCCTAAAGGACATTCCATTTTTGCTCCTAGGATTGAAGAAAAGATTATACGAAAGACTATCAAGACTTCCTAATTATCTTACACTACCTACACTAACGTAGGGTCTACTGACTCTGTCTGGAATTAGATTGGATAGACTGATGGGAAATCAATTTAGGAGTTGTGGAAAGGACTGAAGATACTTTGTATCCATACTTACGAGAGACTCCGAGTACTCAAACATTCAATCAGGATGGTTGGTCGGCTCTTATCTTATAGAATAACAGAGTCAAAGTAAAAAAAAAAAAAAAAAATATACCATCAAGATAGATAACTATCTATTGGATACCTACATTTCCTATTTGATCTAAGCCTTACTGTCTTTCTTTCTGTGAAAGAATGGGGAGACATCACTACCATTATTACATACATTTTTTTTGTAATCTCCTTACACGACCAAAGAAATCTTTTTTTTTTTTTTTTTGCTTATGAAAGAAAGGTAACAAAACAAACAATAGGTCTTACTATTCCCACATGTTCCATTAGGAGCATTACTTTGCAATTTGCAAGGAAAAGGTGTGTGTATCATATTTTTACTTAATACTTCCCAATTCTACCAGAAATCCTATAAAGAATCTGTTACGAGTGGATTCATTGAATTGGTTCATCAATAGCCTTAAGTCAGAATCCTATTTTGACTCTGCGCCATTGATTCTACTATGATTATTGATCAATAATGGAATAATTCCTTCATAGAAATAGGAGATATAATTCACATGGATATAGTAAGTCTCGCTTGGGCTGCTTTAATGGTAGTCTTTACATTTTCCCTTTCACTCGTAGTATGGGGAAGGAGTGGACTCTAGGTATATTAATAATTGATTGAGTAATCGATTGAGTAATCGATTGAGTAATCGATTGAGTAATCGAATTGTATCAATTGTTTAATTGATCATTTTGCATTGATCGTTTTTCGAAGCTTTATTTTTAAAAAGCTTGTCTCTCTTTCAAAATTATACTGGAAAGACAATAATGAATAATAACCATTCGATCAAACAACGAATGATTCCTATAGTTTAGTTGTATTTCAAAACTCAAATCTACGCATGATAGGAAATTTTTTCCAACCGAATTCCTCCTAAATATTCTGTTTGGATAAACCTGTTCTTACCAGAATTATGGATATTACAACGAGAAAAAACCAATCCCTAGTTTTTTCTTTATTTGTTTCTCTCTTTCTTTACTTTCACTGTTCTAAGAACAAATCGTTCTGCTATTAGATTACGACGATACTTACTTTCTACTGGAAGTGACTAGTGGTTGTCCAAAGAGGTTCTACACATAATAAAATTAGATCTTTCTTCCGCTGAGTGATCCACCACATATCATACATTTAACATTTTAGACTCCTAGAGATTTTTTTATGCTTTTTTGACTCATCTCATGTCATGTTTAAGCATGAAAAATGGTCCGAGTCCCCTTTACTAATCTACTTCCTTTCAAAATCTGAAGAAGTTACCATAGAACTTCGTAAATGATCTGTTAATGGCTCAATCAATGACTTCTTGGGATGGGAAATCAAAAAAATTCCTTGGTTTTGTTTTCTTTTGCTATAGTATAGGAATATACTATTCTTCCTCTATTGATTCTTTTGATGGATCCCGGAACCTATATATAAAATTATAAGAAACCTAGGAATTAGAAGAATTGGCCTTCGATTATTTTGGGTTGATCGAAATCGAGTGGATGTAGCGAAAAAAAGAAATAGAATTAGACTGCTATTTCGATGTACTAGTCTACTATTTAGATTAGATGTACATCTAATACATCATATACATACATATTGTAAATTGATCTATATAAACCCTCCATTTAGATAAAGTCTATATCTGTATACAATACAACTTTATATGATAATATCATTGTATACAATATTAGATAATATAAAATACTCTAAAGTGTGGTAGAAAGGACTATATATAGTCCTTTCTACCACACTTTATGATTCCAACCAGATCATTTCATTTAAGACTTGGAATTTTCTTTTAATCCCTTTCTTTCATTTCTTCAATCATTGAAAAAAGGATTGATAAGAACTAATAATTCAGATTCAAATTAATCATTTTGACTGACTGTTTTTACGTAGATAATAAGTAAAAAAGCAGTAGGAACTAGAATGAACAGTGCAGTAGCAATAAATGCGAGAATATTGACTTCCATAATTTCATTATTTATTTATTTTTTTCTTCGCAATAACTCGGGATGTAATCCCATAGAGATGAGAAATTTAACTCCTGTAAATTCATTGGGATGAATTGATCCTGATGATACTGAATAGGATCAATATTATGAATAACAATATCTGATCTATCAAATCGATTCATCGTCGAGAATTGAATAGTATAACATGGGAAGATCCTTTATCCATACTAATTACGAAATGGGATTTTTTATTGGATCAGGAATCCCATTGGATTTTTCATCCTCTTCCACTTTTTCTTTTCTATAACCTACTGTCTTCCTTATCTTATACAACTCTCCTTCCTGTGTATTATACTTACAATTATGAGGTATTATATGACCGGTATTCTATGGGTCACACACAGACCCAAACGAGGTGAGATGGAAAAAAAGGGATTAAATAAAAAAGATCAAATATTCCAACAAATTTACTGAAAAGGGTCCTTGCTCGGTCTTTTCTTTTATTTTATTAGTATCCTCTTTCTTGTATTTATTTGTACTGGAATGCATACATCAAAAATGATGTCTGCAATTTGAATGAGAATGAGATAGATTGTTTACAATTAGTCATTGAGGATACACAAACAAAGTCAGAACTAGAAAAGGTGTGGTTTAACCTGAAAAGTACTCTGTCGGGGTAATTATGTTAAGTTCATTGTCCATCGTACAATAAATGAATACCATTTTTGTATGTACTCCCGGTAAAATAGGATCACTCTACTCCATTTCATTGATCAAGAACAATCGAAAAAGAAAGTAAGACGAGGATGGTATCTCTAAAAATACTGAATATAGTAATACCACCAATTGTACTAATGTACATATGATATGTCTCTCCTTTATCAATCGGGAGTAGTGGAAAGATTTGAAATTCCCGTATCCATATTTGTGTGATGATAAATGCGAAATAAAAAACAAAAGAAATAAGGATCCCCACTGGGGATTAGATCTTGCTTCCTGTCCCCCTTTTCCGTGAAAAGAGAGAGATAAATTGATAAATTCACCGGATCCTAGTTCGGGACTGACGGGGCTCGAACCCGCAGCTTCCGCCTTGACAGGGCGGTGCTCTGACCAATTGAACTACAATCCCAGCGAAGTGTATGGCATACATATTCTTAATCTTACATATTCTTAATGTAATCATAAGAACATTCTAGTCCTAGTCGTCGTATTGTAAGAAAGACAGGAATGATATACTGATATCATATCCACATATAATATGGGCTATAGTGAGAGTGACACAGATTACTAGTAACCAATAATTATTTTACGGCCAAAAGTGGATAATCAATCAGAAAAAAGAACTAAACTTTTTTGTTTGCTTTTCATGATACTTTACTTAATTAAGTAAAGTATCATGAATTAGATCCTTAGAAAGATCAGAAAGAGAAAAATAGGGATAGAGAAAAAAAATTGATTCTTTCTCTTTATTTCTACGGATTAGGCATTTCCATTTATGGAAGACAAATTGGTTATATCATATTCATGGAGCGGTGAATTATTGGGCCGAGCTGGATTTGAACCAGCGTAGACATATTGCCAACGAATTTACAGTCCGTCCCCATTAACCACTCGGGCATCGACCCAGGAAGAATTCATTCTAGGCTTATCGATAATCTATGATCAACTTCCTTTCATAGTACCCTACCCCCAGGGGAAGTCGAATCCCCGCTGCCTCCTTGAAAGAGAGATGTCCTGAACCACTAGACGATAGGGGCATATACGCCCGACCATCATCATACTATGATAATAGTATGAGCAGTTTTTTGGAATTGTCAATATAGTCTAATGGTATGACTAGATCCAAAAAATCTTTCCTACTTTCTTTTATGTTATGATTTTTTAGAATTTTTTTCAAAAATTCTAAATAATAATCTTATTTTGGAGTAAATCCAATTTATTGTTCCTGAATGAACTCCTATGCATATACGTATATATTATGTACATATAGTACATATATACATATATGCAGTAGACTCATAATGAAAAAAAAAATGGCTAATTCATGAATTGAATAAAACGGCCCTTTTAACTCAGTGGTAGAGTAACGCCATGGTAAGGCGTAAGTCATCGGTTCAAATCTGATAAAGGGCTTTTTTTTCCACTAAACTCAAGTTTTAGCCTTCGTTTTTCAGCGGAAAATATCTCTATTATTTTTTCTAAAAAGAAAAGGATAACCACCATTATAACGAATTCTTATTATTCTGACTTTGAGTTAGGAAGTTGAACATTTATTGATTAGCAAAATGAATAATTGCACGTATTAGGAGTAGTCCACCTGTAGTGACATAGTAGTCCTCCTCATGTCTCATTATTCACAAATTTTTTGTCCTGGGACATAACAGAAATATTCTATAATACTCTATATATACAATTCCTATTATTAATCGACAAACCAAGGTGTTCTTATTTCTCCAATGTTCTTATAACACCCACTATCAAATTCTAAATAAAGAAAAAGTAAGTGGACCTGACCCATTGAATGATGACTATATCAGCTATTCTGATATTTAAATTCGATATAGATTAAAT